ACCCGGGAATCGTTCATGAATTCAAATTCACAGTCAATAGTTAATGGTTCAAATTTATCCTGAATTTTTGTTTTGTGACTGAAAATCCACAATAGGTTTTTCAATATAAAGGGGGGGAGGGGGTGTTTTTAAATAGTGTGTTTGTTTTAAGATACTATACAATCAATCGAAGAAATGTATCCAATCCAAAGAGAAAAGTATGGAATATTTTCATATATTTTTTTGTATCGTTTTGGCGACATGGCCGAGCGGTAAGGCGGGGGACTGCAAATCCTTTTTCCCCAGTTCAAATCTGGGTGTCGCCTGATCAACAAAAAAATCGGAATACCTTATTATGTTTTGCTGAGATAAATTGACAAATTTTTTTCCAGCAGAAGTAAGCGGGGGAGAGGACTCTTGATACTTGCTTGATTCTATAAGCATCTGGCGGTTCTGTTCTCTAAAACGAAAATGCTGTAAATCCTTGCGTCTAGGCTTCAGTTCAAGGAAAGATTATATTAGTGAATATTGAATGAAAAAGAATCGTTAAATCTTAATATGACAGCTCTTCTATTATTAATGTAGTGTTTATTAATTAGGTCTTGAATTAATTTGGATAGACGAACGAGGAATTTATTTGATTATTAATTTATTAGTTGCGTACGTAAAGGCCGAAAGATACTTTGTTCGTATATAGACTCATGAAATTCTCTCTGTGCTCCTGCATTCAATTTAATATTGATTGGCTTTAATGTAATAGACTATCTTCCGATTGTTTCACAGAGACAAACAGGAGACGTAACGTAAGGATTAGATAAAATGAGAAATAGGGTATGCGATAGATAGTGATCTATCTTGACTCTATATTTTTATACTTTTTACTTAATGAAATGAAAGTCAACAAAAGAAAGACTAGGTCTTATTATTTCTACATGTTAGTAACATTCCCTTGAAACTTCCAGGGGTGTATCTACGTATTTTGCTTGCGCTTAGTGTTTTCCGATTCTACTAGAAATCATATAGGAACCTGTTAGAATTTATAATTGTGAGTTTATTGGATTGTTTCATCAACGGTATTGGGTCAGAATTCCCTTTTGACTCTGCGCCAGGGATTCCACTATTATTAATGAACATAATAATGATTAGTGAACATTAATGGAATAATTCCTTCATATTTATAGAGATAGGGGATATAATTCACATGGATATAGTAAGTCTCGCTTGGGCTGCTTTAATGGTAGTCTTTACATTTTCTCTTTCACTCGTAGTATGGGGTAGAAGTGGACTCTAGAAGTACTACTAATTGAGTTTGATTCCTCAAACTCAACCCATATCAATTGTTTTATAGATCGTTCTGCAAAGTCCTTTTTTTTACTGTTAAAATAGAAAAGAAAATAATTATGTTATTAAGTGGATACAGACTTCCTATGGGAAACAACATAGACATAGTGGTTGTCCAACAATATACTACACATAATAAAATATTGCCTTGGGCAAGTCACATATTGCGCGTTCCCGCTTTTTTTTATTCTTTTAGAAATCTTATTTATGTTATGCTTGCTTTATTGAACTCATTTCATATCATGGTTCAAACGTTAAAAATTAGCGGGCTTTACTAATCCTTTTCGAAATCCAAAGAGGTTCCCATGGAAATGAACCACTGGATCATCTGTCAACTGATCAATCAATTACTTCTTCAGAATACTAAAAAAAGATTATTTTATTTTCTTTTTATTAATTATTAATATAGGCCTATACTCTTTTTTCCTTCGTCAATTTGATTCTTTCAATGGATATCGGGATTCATATTGAATAGAATCAGAAATTCTAGGAATTAGAATTGTAAGAGTAAGAATTGCCCTTCGATTTTTTCAGATTGATGATTGGAATCAACACAAATTAAATAGATGAAGCAAAGAAATAGAATTGTTACATTATGTAAATACATTACATATATGTAATTGATATCTATGAAGATACATATTGCAGATTGATCTATATTAAACCTCTATCTTTATACAGTACGACTTTATATACTACACTACAATAACAATAATAAGTATGGTAGAAAGATTCATATATTTCTTTCTACCATACTATCGAATCTCATAAAATACTGATGATTCTAGTCCGCTTATTTCATTTAAGACACGAAATCTTAATACTTTTCATTTTCTTTTTTCTTTTCAATCATTGATAAGAACTAAACAGTCAAGTTTAATTCAAATTAATCATTTTGGCTGACTGTTTTTACATATATTATAAGTAAAAAAGCAGTAGGAACTAGAATGAACAGTGCAGTAGCAATAAATGCGAGAATATTTACTTCCATAATCTCATCGTTTCATTTTTAATTAATTCGCAATAACTCGGGATTTAATCCCATAGAGCTGATAAATCTTTCGCCTGTAAATTCAATATTCAATGGGATGAATTACATCTCGACGATATCGAATCGGAGCAATATCATGAATAACAATATCTGAGCTATCAAATTGATTCATCGTCGAGAATTAAATAGTATAACATAGGAAGATCTTTTATCCATACCGAATTCAAATTTTGATTCCTGATCCGATAAATAATTCCTTTACTTTCTTTATCATTCTTTTCCATTCTTTCTTTTCTATAACCTACGTACCTCCTTGTGGAATCATCTGATGAAATATCATATGACCGCCTTTACACTTACTTACATTGGTTATAAAAAACCCCAATAAAATAACCAATAGAAGCGAAATGTAAAAAGGAAGAAGTTTAGTTCTAAACCCCCTTTTTATGATCTAATCTTCTTGGAAAACAAAGAAGTAGTATAAATAAGGAGAGTCCGGGTATAAAAAAATCGAGTATTCCATCAAATTCATTAAAAAGTTTGTTCTTTCTTCGGCAAGACCCTTAAACTTAAAAAAGATTATTCATTCCCTCACAAAGAGAGATAGGATCTTCTTTGAGCTTTATTTTATTAATATCCCATTTCCTTGGATTAATTTTGGGATACATATATCAAAAATTCAGTGTGAAATTTGAATGAGATAAATTGGTTCAAATTCACATTAATAATTGAAATTCTTAATTGAGGTTGCACAAAATCGGAGCCCTAAAGGGATATACTTTTAATCTTAAAAGTATTATATCAAGGTTACTATGTTAAGTTAATCTTTTTTGTATCGTACAAATTCCATTTCTGTATAGCCCCCCTGTAAACATATAGTACTCTATTACGCAGATCGGGAATAATCGAAAAAGCCAGACTCCGTACGGTATTTGTTGGAATCCTGAATATAATTTTACCAATCATTGTACTAATCTACAGTTGAATAAATGGTAATTCCCATATTTATTTGATGAGAAATGTGAAACTAATAAATAAATAAAATAGGAGGGTATCCTCTTGTGAATGAAATTCTGCTATTTCTTTTGTTCTCCTTTTCACAGCAAACGCAGAGATGAATTGATGTATTTTTTTTATTGGATTTGGATCTGTCGGGACTGACGGGGCTCGAACCCGCAGCTTCCGCCTTGACAGGGCGGTGCTCTGACCAATTGAACTACAATCCCAAGGAAATCAAGTGTACATCATACATATTCTTATGATTTAATTCAAACCCTTTCTATTTTATTTCTATTTTATTTAGATTAGAATAGTCGTATTGTAACAGAAACGCGAGTAATATATTTGATATACCCACGGATATGCACTTTAGTGAGAGCGACTCACGGATTGTTAATAATCCTTTCGTTTTTTATAAATTGATTAATAATCAAATAAAGCTTTCAATGAAAAAAAAAAGAGTTTTTTTATTTATTCTTTATTTTATTCTTTTCCTTATACTTCCAGATCCTTATATGAATCTAGTATGAATCTAGATCATTAGCAAGCAAGATCAGAATTTGTGAGAAAAAATAAAGAGAGCAAATGAACGGCGGTAAAATATATCAGAAAATTTTAGTTTTTTTATTCTTCCGTATTCCGATCAGGCATTTCTGGGGAACAACAAATGGGGTTCTATCATTTCATGGTGGATCGGCCAATTATTGGGCCGAGCTGGATTTGAACCAGCGTAGACATATTGCCAACGAATTTACAGTCCGTCCCCATTAACCGCTCGGGCATCGACCCAGGAAGAATCAATTCCCGGCTTATTGATAATCCATGATCAACTTCCTTTCGTAGTACACCTACCCCCAGGGGAATTCGAATCCCCGCTGCCTCCTTGAAAGAGAGATGTCCTGAACCACTAGACGATGGGGGCAAGTATGCCCGACCGCCATCATACTATGCTTATGCTCATTGTATGAAGAGTTTTTTAAAATTGTCAATATAATGTGGTATGATTAAATCTGAAAGATCTTTCCCTCTTTCCTGATTCCATAGAATCTTTTGATTCGTATTTATATTCATGAATCATTCATTCTAATCATATAATTTTTTTTTTTAATATTATTTTCATTAAATTTTATTCTAATTAATTAGAAATAGAATTATATCAAAGAATAAAATAAATAAAGAAAATGAATATAAGAATAAATCGATATTATTAAAATTATTAATATTAAAAAAAATCTGAAAATATGGGAAGAAGAATAGGGATCAACAAGTTATTGAAAATTGTTTTTCTCTAAGAATTAAGAAGAATTAAGTTCGGGGAACAAGTAAAAAAAATCTTTTTATCAATGATTCTACGAAAGATCTTATATCTATGTTGAATTGGTAAGTCTATGTATCAATCAAATTAATTTCGTTATGATGGGGGTCAATTCAATTAGGGTCGGTTAGGGTCGGTTTTGAAACAATTCATTGCATTTATAAAATCCAATCTTAATAAACCATTTTTTTATTTTACCTATACTCACTAGAGAAATTGAATTTATCGTTCTTGTATGTACATATATATATTAGAATAAGTAGACTCATAGTGGGTAATGACTTATTCAGTAATTAAATAAAAAAAATGGGCCCTTTTAACTCAGTGGTAGAGTAACGCCATGGTAAGGCGTAAGTCATCGGTTCAAATCCGATA